TTGCCTTGAAGATATTAAATAAGAAAAATCCAGAATTTCTTCTTTGTGATGATAATGCCAAAAAATCTCAAGTTGGCTCATCCGTCTTTCTTTCCCTTATGTCGATCATTAGAGGCCTCTTGACTTTTCTCTTCCCTATTTTTTATTTATTTTATTTATTTTACTAGTAAAATAAATAGTGGTTTTCTAATAGAAATTATCTTGTTGCGATCCTATGAATCAGTTCAATTAAAACCTTAGATTCATACTAGAGCCACGATGATTGAGTCTCAAGCTAAACAAAAGGCAAGGGTTCTTCGAATAAGAACCGCTTGATGATCATTTATTGAATTGGTGTAATGACTCGACAAAATCGAGAGAAAAAAAAAGTTGTCTTTTGGGCAAACAAAATTGGAAAGAAGAAAAGTTCTTTTTTTATTAAGAACTACTTGAATTTTTTTTTTTTTCAGTCTGGTTGCGAGGTCTAAATAGTGAGTATGAATCATAGTTCCATTTTTTTTCTTGATCCACTCTATGTATTTCGTGTTCCAGATACTAGAATAAATAATATCCGACGAATTAGAATCATCTTGATAGAGAGAACAGGCCCTTTCTATGTATTATTAATAGGATCAATTCTAACAAGTCACACACTCATATTCCAGAGATACCAAAACAAAAAAATCCACGGTCGAACTACCAGAATGTCTAGAAATGTGGAGCTTAAAGCAGAAAGACCTTTTTTGGATGGAAAAACTATGGCTTCATAGTTTTAGTTAGTAGAAACCTAATTCATTAAAATTCCGTCCAGTAAAACAGAAGAATTATAAATTTCTAAAATGATAGATAGGAATATCGCGAATAAAGCCATTGCAACCCCCATAAAAGGAGTAGTCCCCCAACCCGGAGCGACTTTCCCATATTCCGAATTCAAAGGTTTCAATAAACTACCTGCGCCAGTTCGTTTTGGCCTAGGTCTAGAACTATCTTCAACGGTTTGTGTAGCCATAAATTCTATTTAATCATTGGTGTTGACTTTGTATACTATTCCGTTGTAGTTGTAAATACACGATCTTTATCATAGATCCGTTGTAATTTTGAAATTCTATAAAAATGGAAACAGCAACTTTAGTCGCCATCTCCATATCTGGTTTACTTGTAAGCTTTACTGGGTATGCCTTATATACCGCGTTTGGGCAACCCTCTCAACAATTAAGAGATCCATTCGAAGAACATGGGGACTAATTGAAGTAAGAAGTCTCCCAGCTGGGAGACTTCTTACTTCAATTAAATTATTTCATTTTTTAGTCGGAACCTTAGGTGGTTCTCGGAAGAAGATAGCGAAAAAAATTATCCCTAAAGTCGAAACTAAAAGGAATGTATAAACCAATGCTTCCATAGATTCGATCGTGGTTTATTTACAATTATAACTTCCACACCTATTCACTTGTCATTTGGGATCATTTCCCATATAAAAAAAGAAAAAGAGTCAAAGAAAGGACAGGAGATGTTTCCCATATCAAATTAAAAAAGAGAGGCGAAAACTACCATAGCAATGTGGTATCAGATTGTCTGTCTCCTTGTAGTTGGATCCCCAACTTTTTGGAATGTTCCAAATTCCACTTGAGCATCCAAGTCTGGATCAATACCAGCAAAAACATCTCGGAACAAGGTTCGAGCGCCATGCCAAATGTGTCCGAAAAAGAAGAGCAAAGCAAAGGTAGCATGACCAAAAGTGAACCAACCCCTTGGACTGCTGCGAAAAACACCATCTGATTTCAAAGTAGCTCGATCTAATTCAAAAATTTCTCCTAATTGGGCACGCCTCGCATATTTTTTTACAGTAGCAGGATCAGAATAACTTACTCCATTAAGTTCGCCACCATAGAACTCCACCGTTACACCTACTTGTTCAACGCTATATTTGGATTCTGCTCTTCTAAAAGGAACGTCCGCTCTCACAATTCCCTCTTCATCTACCAAAACTACCGGAAATGTTTCAAAAAAAGTCGGCATACGACGTACAAAAAGCTCGCGCCCTTCTTTATCTCTAAAGACGGGATGTCCTAACCATCCAACAGCTATTCCATCCCCGTTGTCCATTGAGCCTGCTCTGAATAATCCCCCCTTTGCCGGATTATTACCAATATAATCATAAAAAGCTAATTTTTCGGGAATTTTAGACCAAGCTTCTGATAAACTAAGATTTTCGGCTAACCCATCGCTAACTCTTCGATATATTTCTTGCTGAAAGTATCCCTGATCCCATTGATAACGAGTAGGTCCAAATAATTCGATTGGGGTAGTTGCCGATCCATACCACATAGTTCCGGCAACTACGAAAGCTGCAAAAAAAACAGCAGCGATACTACTGGAAAGTACAGTTTCAATATTGCCCATACGTAATCCTTTGTATAGACGTTGAGGCGGACGGACACTAAGATGGAATAGGCCCGCTAATATGCCCAGTGTACCCGCAGCAATATGATGCGAAGCTATTCCTCCCGGAACGAAAGGATCAAAACCTTCTGCACCCCACGCAGGATTTACAGCTTGTACTTTTCCTGTTAGTCCATAAGGATCGGACACCCATATCCCAGGACCATACAAACCGGTTACATGAAATGCACCAAAGCCAAAACAAGCCACCCCTGCAAGAAATAAATGAATTCCAAAGATCTTGGGCAAATCCAAAGAAGGTTTTCCCGTCCGCTCATCACAGAATATTTCTAGGTCCCAATATACCCAATGCCAGATAGCTGCCAAGAAACACAAGCCAGAAAACACAATATGTGCACCTGCCACACCTTCATAACTCCAAATACCCGGATTCGTTATAGTTCCTCCTGAAATACTCCAACCACCCCACGAATTGGTTATTCCTAAACGAGTCATGAAGGGGATGACGAACATACCTTGTCTCCACATTGGATCCAGAACAGGATCAGAGGGATCAAAAACCGCTAATTCGTATAAAGCCATCGAGCCAGCCCAACCAGAAACTAGAGCTGTATGCATTATATGCACCGAAAGCAATCGACCCGGATCATTCAATACGACAGTATGAACACGATACCAAGGCAAACCCATGGAAATACCCCTTTAGCAAAGAAAAATAGACACGATGTCGTTTTATTTTATCGCATTGGAAAAGACTATCCATATCCTATGTACCTAACCCTTCTAGGGGATTCTGTGTCAGAAAGCGTGAATATTTATTTCATTCCATTAAAAATAAGAAGCCAATTCTGTTTGTAAGAAGAAAGAGAAGCAGATCTATTCTATACTCGATAAGTGCCAATATGCAATGGGTAGCTTGGGCTATTTCGAAAAACGAAGAATAGATCCCTAATCCCTCTTTGTTTATCATTCGAATCACAGATTCCTTTTTCTTTATTCAATCTGTCTTACCTTCCTTATATGTATAATTTTTCAATCTATGTATTAATAGAATCTATAGTATTCTTATAGAATAAGAAAAAAATGAAGATAATAAACTGCGGATTCTTTCTTTCTCTTCCATTCTTAAGTTTCCATATTAAAGTGTAGTTTTCTTACTTAAATCTAATAATATTAATCTAATATGCCCATTGGTGTTCCAAAAGTACCTTACCGGATTCCCGGAGATGAAGAAGCGACTTGGGTTGACTTATACAATGTTATGTATCGAGAAAGGACACTTTTTTTAGGTCAAGAGATTCGTTGCGAGATCACGAATCATATTACAGGTCTCATGGTATATCTCAGTATAGAAGATGGAATTAGCGATATTTTTTTGTTTATAAACTCCCCCGGCGGGTGGCTAATCTCAGGAATGGCGATTTTTGATACGATGCAAACGGTGACACCAGATATATATACAATATGCCTCGGAATAGCCGCGTCGATGGCCTCCTTCATTCTGCTTGGAGGAGAACCCACTAAACGTATAGCATTCCCTCACGCTAGAATTATGCTTCACCAACCGGCTAGTGCTTATTATCGGGCAAGGACACCAGAATTTTTACTAGAAGTGGAAGAGTTACACAAAGTTCGCGAAATGATCACAAGGGTTTATGCACTAAGAACAGGGAAGCCTTTTTGGGTTGTATCCGAAGACATGGAAAGGGATGTTTTTATGTCAGCAGACGAAGCCAAAGCTTATGGACTTGTGGATATTGTGGGGGACGAAATGATTGACGAGCACTGCGATACTGATCCAGTATGGTTTCCAGAAATGTTTAAGGATTGGTAGTGGCTGAATTTCTTGTAAATTTATTTCAAACCTAAATTCGGGTTTTATGCGATTTTATAGAAAATCGAAATACTTCATGATGATGAATCATCAGGTTAAGATCGATCTAAACCAATCCATTTTTTTCTATATACATACGACATGCCGACGGTTAAACAACTTATTAGAAATGCAAGACAGCCAATACGAAATGCTAGAAAAACGCCCGCGCTTAAGGGATGTCCTCAGCGTCGAGGAACATGTGCTAGGGTGTATGTGCGACTCGTTCAGATCATGAGTTCAAACAAATAAGACAATTTTTGAAATATCCATGATCGGTACCAATGAATAGGATAGAGCTTCTCTCTCCTAGATTTCTACGGTATATGGAATTTATGGTTTCCTTTGGTGCAAATCCAATCATCTAGATTGGAAGAAGCAATTCCCCCATTGGTAGCAAATGGTTATCGATTAAGCGGAGGAAATAGTAATAAAAAGAAAAGGCTTATGCTCCTTTATCTTAAAAGAACGGACTAAAGGGTCAGCTACGTAGCCAACTTTCATAATTAAATACCGTCACTGTATGAATAACTCTTATTTATTGTGAAAAGAGCGATTTACTCTATAATGGATAGGTAGAGCCAAAGACTGTGAACTATACAAGTTCACAATACCTTTTGATGAAAGAAAGGGCTCCGGTGTATAGAGAGGGCCTCACCGTTTAAAAGAGAACCATAGAAACGATGGAACCCACTATTTTTTTAGTATCGTTAGAATTTGTTATTTCTATACGAAATAACTGAAGGGGATAGAATAAAAAATCGTGGTTGGGAAGGTTATAGTAGCAAAAGCCATTGGAATTAATATTTTATATACCGGAATAATCCGTTTTGTTATTAATGGAAAAAAGAACGGTTAAAAGAAGATAAATCATTAGTTATTCATTAAGGTTAATTTGATTCAATGACCAGAGTTCCGCGAGGATATATAGCTCGGAGACGACGAACAAAAATGCGCTCTTTTGCCTCAAATTTTAGAGGGGCTCATTTAAGACTTAATCGAATGATTACTCAACAAGTAAGAAGAGCTTTTGTTTCTTCTCATCGAGATAGAGGCAGGCAAAAGAGGGATTTTCGTCGTTTGTGGATCACTCGGATAAACGCAGCAACACGGATATATAAAGTATTCGATAGTTATAGTAAATTAATACACAATCTGTACAAAAAGGAATTGATTCTTAATCGTAAAATGCTTGCACAAGTAGCTGTATTAAATCCAAATAATCTTTACACGATTTCCAATAAAATAAAGAGCATCAATTAAAGGGATAAAAAAGTAATATACAGGAATAATTAAAACCGAATTCCCGGAGAGGGAACTCCGGGAAGATACAATAAATTAAGATTAAGTGGTAGGAATCAACGAGCATGTTGCAATAAATAAAAAAACTATTTCTTTTTTCCCATTTTTCTTTCTTTTCTTATAACAAACAAAAGAATCTAAACTGGATTACTTTATTTATATATGAGTCAGACCCTTTCGAATAAAACATCAACAATCGGAACTTAAGCTCCGATTGTTGTTTCTTAAATTCTGGTTGGAGTTTCTTAAATTCTGGTTGGAGTTTCTTAAATTTCGATTGGAATTGAACTTTTGTGTTAATTGAGGAATATGTCTATTTTTTCTGTGTCTAGGACCAGTAATTATTGAAATTGACTGGGCTTGAAATTGCTTCTCATTTTCATAGTTACGAAATGGTAAGAAAGATAAAATACGAGCCTGTTTTATAGCAAGAGTAATTAATCGTTGTTGTTTCAAGGTTAATCTATTTATTCGTCTGGATAATATTTTTCCTTGTTCACTAATAAATCGATTAATTAAGCTCATGTTTCTATAATCAATTCGATCCCCCGGACCAATTCGGGAACGCCTACGAAAAGGTTGTTTGGATTTACGAAAAGGTTGTTTGAATTTACGAAAAGGTTGCTTGGATTTATGAAAAGTTTGTTTGGATTTACGAAAAGGTTGCTTAGATTTACGAAAAGGTTGTTTAGATATATACATGATTTATTCCTTATTTTTAAATTTGAAAAAAAAAAAATGGATTTCTTTATTTTATTAATTTTGGATCCAGAAGAAGTAGTCTTTCTTTGGTCCATATATTATTTGATTCATATACTATATAAAAAAACCTCTATACATATGAAATAATATCTAGCTAAAGTGGATTTGTATTTTGTATTTTATCTATGTTCTATATATTAAATAATAAATTCTTACTCTTTCTATTCTTTAGAAAAATCAAAAACACGATGCTCCTATTTCTTTATTTCATTATGAGTCGTATGCTTGCGGCAATAACGACAAAATTTTCTTAATTCTAATTGTCCGGGTGTATTGTGGCGATTCTTTTGAGTACTATATCTAGAAATCCCCGTCGATTCCTTATTGGTACCCTTTCGAACACAACTGATACATTCCAAAATCACTCTGATTCTAACATCTTTGCCCTTGGCCATGAACCTCCTTTCCTTTTTGGATCGACTTAACTTAATTCTTATACCTGTTCTTTTATTCTTCTATATTGGAATTGGATCCGAAAAAGAAGAATAAAATCCAATAGAATAAAAAATGGAGAAATAATTAAAGAATACAATCCTTGTCGAATTAGCAAGGATTTTGCTTCGAAATCCTTTCATTTAAGTAGCAAGCCCGGCTCTTTCTATGCTCGAATTTGTGAGGCCCGACTTAGCTTGGATACCGCTTTTAATTAAATTTATGTTTTCTTCCAAAATGAGATTTACCAAATTTTTGATGACTCTGAGGTTCAACCCAATCCATCTTTTCTTTCTTTTTGCTTCGTATACTAAAAAAGTATTGAAAGAAAATTTTCGTCATGTCACGAAGAATTCTATCTCTCGTATAGGAATAACTAGAATTAAAAAAAAGGGAATGACAAAGCATCTGGGAATAAACGATTAATTTCTATCAATAAACCTGCTAAAGCCCCAAACCATAGAGTACTTAGCACGGGTGCTACAGAGAGATATGTTTTTATATCCCGCATTGAAAATCCTCCTTCCTTATTGGAATACATATATGATCAGATACTCTTGCCCAAGATCGTTTGTATTTCTTTATTTAGGCGAAATTCCTAACTAAAAAAACAAAATCTCTCTATATATATAGAATGAACCATATAGACGAGATTTTCCTATCCCTAAAAAAGAAAAAGATGACCCCTTCTTCCTATACATTACTAAGGAATAGTAATCTTTTTTTTATAGGTGAAATTCAACTGGATTTTAGATATATATCCTTCCTTGATTATATGAGACCAAAAACAAGAAATGACAAGAAAGTTCTATATAGATAGAGAAATAGAAGAAAATTACGATGTGGAAAACAAGAAAGGAATTGTGTACAATGGCATTGTACAACAATTTGGAAAAGGGATGTAGCGCAGCTTGGTAGCGCGTTTGTTTTGGGTACAAAATGTCACAGGTTCAAATCCTGTCATCCCTACCTATTACTTCTCTCTTCTTTATGGGCAGTAGCGGGGGGATCAATTAAAGTGTATATAACTTGAATTTGTGGATACTATACGTACGTGAGACACGTTAGGAGTAGAAAAGGATTTTCTTTTTGAAAGCGCTCTTAGTTCAGTTTGGTAGAACGCGGGTCTCCAAAACCCGATGTCGTAGGTTCAAATCCTACAGAGCGTGATTCCATGTATCTTATGTCGAAACAGAGTAAAATAACTTAAAAAAAAAACAAAGTCGAATTACAACTCCAATTTGACCTCCTCTCTAGTCTGGAGGAGGTCAATCAAAAAATAAATATTACTCAATCAAAGATCCAACTGATCCCCACGCCTGTATTGCAAATACGCAGTCACGAATAATCCCGCTAAAGTAATAGGAATTAGGCCTAAGACGATTCCAAATAGAAAAACTTCAATCATTTCAATTTGTTCGAGGGGATAAAAAAAGAGGTACGATCTATCTCTAAATAATAGTCTAAATTATCCACGAATCTCAATGACCAAAAAAAGAATTGGTAATTAGCGTGGAAAAGGGTCCTATAATATCAGGAATCCAAAAGAAAGATTCTTATTTTCTGACTTATTCATTCAATTCATTTCAAATAAGACGTATCTTGTTCAAGCCAATAAATAGAGCTGGGGTTATAGTTAAAGCAGCCAGTAGAAAACCGAAATAACTAGTTATAGTAAGCATCAAGGGGTTAAATTCCATTTTTTTTTTTTTTTTTTACTACACTACATATGTTGGTAAAGCACTTACCTAAGTTATGGAAAATTCCTAATTCATCGGTTTATTTTAGATAATACTAAAAAACAAGATAGAGCGAGATACAGAAGTAAAAGAAAATCGATTCATCAGATGGGACATGAGTCCCTAATTCCGAATCAAGAGATTTATTGTGGAATCTGTCAGTTAAGTAAAGTAATAATATTAAGAACTAGATCATCTAAACCCATTGAAAAATGAAATTGGATTTTTTGGGAATTTTGGAATAAAAGATAAATAAAGAATGGAATTTGAAAAAGGTTCTTTCTATTTCAGATTATTTCTTTTTCAATAGGATTTAATCCTCTTTTTAGAGCAAATGGTTGTCCCCTATTCCTTCTTATTTTAACTCATTGTATTCCATATGGAATAAGAGGAGAAGAAAACCATTCCACGACTCCCGAAGGCCCCCCTGAAAAAGGGAAAAATGTACTTTATTTTTATTTATTCATTTTTCGAACCCCAACCAAAGTTGATTCGAAGACGAGTTACTTCAATTATCTTTTTCTTTTAAGTTCTATCTTCTGTCTTTCCCTATTTCATCTCGTAAAGTTACATGCTTGCAGTTTGGTTAAGAAAGTTAGACCTAATCCAACAAACAAGATAGGATTGATTACGAATCTTGATTTTTCAAAGAATGTATTCCGTTTCTTTCATAGCGGATTATCTACTATTCGATTTTCTATTTTTTAGATTTATACTAACCAATTTAATTCCTTAAAGGGAAAAGTTGGATTCGAATAAAACTTTTAACTAAAAAGGGATAGATTTCGCATATACTTATCCTTCTATTGCGTCCATATGAGAATATCCCTCCTAAATTCTTTATCCAAACCTATTGATCATTAACTTAGGTTTTCCCAAGATCCCGGTCACTATTCCAAATTAAATTATTCTACTATTCCGAAGACAATGAAAATAAGTAGGACCCCAAAAATTGGGGTTTCTATTGATGCCTTGAATAACATGTAGTTTCCCTATAGACAAAGAACAAAGAAGAAAAAAAGGGAATTCTGTTTCGGGACCAAGCCAAACAGGATTGCTGTGCCATAGGAAGGATAGCTATACTAATTCGGTATACTCAAAATACACCTTTGGTACAAAATTGACAATCTCACAAGGATGAAATATCAGTAATTTTCTATTTACTGGTTGATCCCATCTTTTACGGAATCAATTCCTTTTTTGAATGTACAAAAATTTGGGGAGCTCGGCATGTCTGGAAGCACGGGAGAACGTTCTTTTGCTGATATTATTACCAGTATTCGATACTGGGTTATTCATAGCATTACTATACCTTCCCTATTCATTGCGGGTTGGTTATTTGTCAGTACGGGTTTAGCTTATGACGTGTTTGGAAGTCCTCGGCCAAACGAATATTTCACGGAAAGTCGACAAGGAATTCCATTAATAACCGACCGTTTTGATTCTTTAGAACAACTAGATGAACTTAGTAGATCCTTTTAGGAGGCCCCCAATGACCATAGATCGAACCTATCCTATTTTTACAGTGCGATGGCTGGCTGTTCACGGATTAGCTGTACCCACGGTTTTTTTCTTGGGATCAATATCAGCAATGCAGTTCATCCAACGATAAACTAAATTCCAACTATAGAACTATGACACAATCAAATCCGAATGAACAAAATGTTGAATTGAATCGTACCAGTCTATACTGGGGTTTATTACTCATTTTTGTACTTGCTGTTTTATTTTCCAATTACTTCTTCAATTGAGAGAAAGGTAGAGAAGAGAGTAGTAAGAATTCTCTTATCCCATTTGGAAGGATACCATCCTTATAACTATCCATGACTGTTTTTGTCTCTAGCACGACCACTTGAGAAAATGTGGAGGAAAGTAGGGGAAATGGCCGATACTACAGGAAGAATTCCTCTTTGGCTGATAGGTACTGTAACCGGTATTCTTGTGATTGGTTTAATAGGTGTTTTCTTTTACGGTTCGTATTCTGGATTGGGTTCATCTCTATAGTAATCGGAGGAGCCAGATTGTAAACATGAAAAAATAGGAGCTTAGCGGGTCCTTACCCCCCTTTATCTGATTAGAGCGGAAAGGACCCGCGGAATTCTTATAACGCGATTTTAATCTATTCCATAATCGAGAAATTGGTTACCTATTTCTCTTTGTTATTTTTACAAATAGAAAGCCTTTGCTTTGATGGTTAGAATCCTTCTATTTATTCTTTTGTTTGTTAATAATGTTAGTGAAGCAATCCGTCGGTGGGTTTAAAGCGCCTGCCTTTCGCCCATAAAATTGATTTACTTCACTCTTATGAAGCAACAACAAAGAGTGGATCAATTAAGGATCCAATATTTTATTCCACGAGGGAAGTATCCTGCAAATCTTTGATTTAGTTTAGAATAATAAACTAATAAAACCTTAATCAAAACTATTCCACTATCCTAAAAAAAAAACCACCCTTTAATGGAAGGGAAGGGTATACTTTTTTTTTTACAAAATTTCTGTAAGTTCGAAGTTGAACTTAATTGAAAACGTCAAGCAATTCTATCTGCTCACAAAAAATTTGTCCCCCGCCATACTTTCTTTCCCTCTGTTTGTCCACTACCGCGCTCGAACCTAAGCAAAGGAAGTCCAAGAGACAGACCCGAATAAAGAATAAATAGTAATCTTTGGCAAAACAAATAAGAAGAAAAAGGATTCTTACTTTGATACAAGAAGAATCGACACAAGAAAAAGGCTTTTTTGCCTTTTTCTTGTGCCCAATAGAGGATTACGAAGACCTGCAATTCCTCCTAAAAGGACTTTTCCTTTTATTGTTCTCGCCTCTGCCTTGGATTCTCTTCTTTTGCATGAAATAGAAATACAGAATTCCAGAAATCGAGACTTTTTACCAACTTAATGGTAAGAAATCCCGGGCTCTAGAAATTCATTTCGTACAATTGAACCTTTTCAAACTGTTTCTTTTTGAGAACCAAAAAGACTTGTGCTAAAATAACAGATGCGAAAAAGAACAAAAGGCCTTGGACACGTAATGGATCCTGAAGCACTATTTCTGCATCCCCCTGACCAAACCCTCCCACATTAGGATTGCTTGTTAATGGTTGATCAAGCTTGATTGATTCCCCCTCTGAAACAAGAAGTTCTGGCCCGGGAGGTATAATATCAATCACTTGGCGCCCATCCGACGCATCAACTATGGATATTTCATATCCCCCCTTTTCTTTACGTAGTATTTTTTTTACTATACCCGTTGACGTAGCATTATAAACTGTATTGTTACTCTTGCTACCATCGGGATAGATCTGTCCCCTTCCTCGGTTTCCCCCTACATATATGGGATATTTTAAGAAATGAACGTCTTTTTTTGTAGCGGGATCGGGGGAAAGAATGGGAAAGACAATTTCACTATATTTCTTACCGGGAACAGGGCCTATCACAAGAATATTTTTTTTATTGGGACGATAACTCTGAAAAGAGAGATTTCCTATCTTTTCTTTCAACTCAGGAGAAATACGGTCGGGCGGCGCTAATTCGAATCCCTCAGGCAAAATAAGAACAGCACCCACATTCAACCCTCCCTTTTTCCCATTAGCAAGAACTTGTTTCAGCTGCATATCATAAGGGATTCGAAGAACTGCTTCAAATACAGTATCGGGAAGCACAGCTTGGGGAACTTCAATATCCACGGGCTTATTAGCTAAATGGCAGTTGGCACATACAATTCGTCCAGTTGCTTCCCGCGGGTTTTCATAACCTTGCTGCGCAAAAATGGGATATGCATTTGAAATAGATGTCCGAGTTATTACGTATATCATGATCGATACAGAAATCGATCGAATCATCTGTTCCTTTAACCAAGAAAAAGTATTTCTATTTTCCATGTCCAATCGCGGATCCCGGAATTTCTACAATAAATTAGATAGGTAGCTAAGTTGATCTAGTTCCCTATACACGAGTCTGCTGTCATTCTACTGCAACAGTTGTACTGGAATGATGAATACTTTGAGCAGGTAGAAGTAGAAATAGAAAGAATTTTGCTAAAAAGAAAAGGGCTTTCTTTCTAAAGGAAGAAAAATGCTAATTTTATTAATATTTGGAAAGCCAATTATGCTTCACTAATTGAATGATAAATGACTACAAGCGAAGGAGATAGACGGTTTAAACAAAAAAAAACCCAAAATTTCAAACACGTGTCTAGAATCACAGGAAAACTACAAACAAAAATAGTGAAAATTAGCTCGTTAGGAGCCCATCCAAGATCGTTGTAGACCCAACGAATTAGTAGTTCCCAACCGCGGGTGGAGTGAAATCCAACAAAAAAATCCGTAACTAAAAGAATAAAAAAAGCTTTTATTGAGTCATTTAAGTTATAGAAGAATTCTTGAACCCAAGAATTCAAAATGACAAGTTCCTCTTTACCCAGAAAAAAAGAACCACTTAGAATAACCAAACAGATTATATTTGTTGAGAAATGCAAAATGATATGGAGATGGTCCTCATTATCTATTTTGGCCAATTGTATTATTTCCTTGTGTATTCCTATAGGAGGCTTCGGTTTCTCTTTTATCATTTCGTCCAAGAGAAAAAGCTCTTCTAATTCTATGAATCCTTCGAGAATCCTTTTCTCTTGAATATCCGTTAAGAGAGTTTCAGGTTGCCTGGTATTCCACCAATTCTTAATCCAAAGTTCCAGACATTTGTTAAAAGAGAAAGAGACTCCCCAGGGCAAAAGTACGATAAATACAAGATATAGGAAAGAAGGCAATGCTTTCTTTTTTTTCATTTTTGATCTGTAAATTGAGTTGTTAATGAATCCGCTTCATTCGCTGACTCTATATGATATTTCTTTTTTTTTTTTTTAAACAAAAATTCTATAACAAGGTTTGAGACCTTGTGTTTGTATCTATTTCTCTTTTTGTATACTAGTGGAATTTCATTGTATTGGGTTCTTTCTTAGATCTAAATGAAGTGGAATAGAGAAATAGAATAAAAAAAGCCCTTTCTTTCATATGAAAAGGGAAGAATATTAGGCCATATATCTCACTTGGACAAAACAAATTAGAAACAATTTTTTCTTATCCTCGGTTGTTCCTTCCTTCGGTTGTTCCTTCCTTTAGATAAATACTCGAAAATACCCTTACAATTTAAATTAAAAAAATTGCAATTGGTATCAAAATACTTCAATTGGTACGCGCAAGAAATAGGCCAATTCGGCAGCTTTTTGTTCAATTTCTCGTGGAGTAAAAAACTTCTCATCAGTACGAGTCAAGGGAATGACCCCCTGGCCACGTATTTCCATATAAAGGATACGACGAGGATAAAGACCCTCTTTAACCTGAATTCTAATTGATTGGATATCCCGCACAAGGAATCGAAGGAAGATGCGACGTTTTATTCCAGGGAATCCCCAACGAAAAATGCACACTATTCCCTCTTTTCTATCAAATCGGTTATAACCACTGCCTACATTCCACAAAATAGTGCACCACAAATAGGAGCTAATGAATAGGCCCGCGATTCCGTAGAAAGACATCACGACCCCCTGTGGAAAAAAAAGAATTTGTTGAGATGGAAGTACGGATATCATATTCTTACCAAGATAACTGGAAGCCCCAACCGCTAAGAATCCTAATGAACCTAGAAAAAGAATACAGGCCCAGAAAAAATTACCTCTTTTTCGAGAACCTTTTAGAAGTTCTATCCATATGTGTTCTGATCGCCAATTCATATTAGATATACTAAATCCAGCAGCGGTTAATTGAAATTGAGAGAATAAGCTAAATGATTTTGACTTTACTTTTTTTGATTCTGAAATCGCCTTCAGCAGCTAGTACTCCTGTGAAATAATTGGTTAGATACATTGACTTTCTATTCAAAAAAATTCCTGGATCCACTTAAAAAAACTCGCTATACTCGGCTACGCATATGTATGCATTTATGCTCGTAGCCTATATCTGCATCCATAGACGTTTTTCATTTGTGTGTAGAAAGAGCTACATACCCTATCATATTAATATATTACTTACACTAAAAAATATTTGTATTATGATCCTGGAAATACATTGAGCAAATTTTGCCACGTCAGGTTCTAGACAATCTTATTTTTCTGCACATAAAGAAATAAAGAAGCCATTGCAATTGCCGGAAATACTAAGCCTACTAAAGGCACGAAAATAGAGGGTAAGTTTAAATCTGTCATAGAATAGGTGTCTCAATTCCAATTTACTATTTCTATCTATTCAAAATATATCTTAAGATTCTTATGATATAATTAAGTATATCTATTATAAGGAATATTGACTATTGTATTTTGAAGTTTGCAAAATAAAGATTTTTTAGAGATAAATAATACTAACTAAAGTATTCTATAAAAGTATTCTATATCTCTAAAAAATGAATGGAATGGATAATTTGATTTTTCTTTTTCCATTCTCATGGCCTTTCTATCTTTCTAATCGAACTTGAAATTGGATTCAAAAGAAAGCAATTGTGAAAATGAAAGAAATACCTCTTTCAGAATACCCTTTAATTTAAATTTTTAAAGTAGAAGTGGAATAGAATATCCGGTTGAATGGTAATGATTATACGTCTGTAATGCATTGTATGTCCCAGAATAGGTCCCATTCTTCTACCCTTTCCGGGTAGTCGATGGCTATTCACAGCTACTACCTTAACACCAAAGAAGAGCTCGACCCAATGCTTTATTTCTGTCTTAGTGGGTCCCGATTCGACATTATTAGAAGTATATAATTCTTTCCCAATAAATGAAGACTCTTTTCTGCAAATACTGCGTATTTGGTTCCATTATCGTATGATAATACTCTATTTTAATTTGTATTTGTTTATTGTATTATACCTTTCTATATTCTAGATATATAGAATAGAAGAATCTCGATTTGTCAAGTCTCATGATCGTATCAAGATATAATTAAATTTGGCTCGATCTTTTTAAAAGATCGAGCCAAATTTAATTGCAATCAATTAGAAGAATAAAGAAGAATTACTGCATTTCGTAACTTATTTTTTCTCTTTCTATATTTCGCTTCTTTTTTATTTAGACCTTCTTTATATCTAGTTTTATCTACTTAATCGATGGTATCTACCGGCTTGAAGTCAAATGTGATCGCTTTCCATACTTCACAAGCTGCGGCTAGTTCAGGACTCCATTTGCAAGCTGCTCGGATAATTTCATTACCTTCACGAGCAAGATCGCGCCCTTCGTTACGAGCTTGTACACAGGCTTCTAAAGCCACCCGATTAGCTGCTGCACCTGGTGCATTCCCCCAAGGATGTCCTAAAGTTCCTCCACCAAATTGTAATACGGAATCGTCTCCAAAGATTTCGGTCAGAGCTGGCATATGCCAAACATGAATACCCCCTGAAGCCACCGGTATAACACCTGGCATGGATACCCAGTCCTGCGTGAAAAAGATACCGCGAGAACGATCTTTTTCAATATAATCATCGCGCAATAAATCAACAAAACCTAAAGTCATTTCGCGTTCCCCTTCTAACTTACCTACTACTGTACCGGCGTGGATATGATCTCCCCCAGACATACGCAATGCTTTAGCTAATACACGGAAATGCATACCATGATTTTTCTGTCTATCAATAACTGCATGCATTGCTCGGTGAATGTGAAGAAGTAGGCCGTTGTCGCGGCAATAATGAGCCAAACTAGTATTTGCGGTGAATCCTCCAGTTATGTAGTCATGCATTATAATAGGAACCCCTAATTCCCTCGCAAATACAGCTCTCTTAATCATTTCTTCGCATGTACCTGCAGTCGCATTCAAGTAATGCCCCTTGATTTCGCCGGTTTCGGCTTGTGCTTTATAAATTGCTTCGGCACAAAAGACAAAACGGTCTCTCCAGCGCATAAATGGTTGTGAGTTTACGTTTTCATCATCTTTGGTAAAATCAAGTCCACCGCGTAGACACTCATAACATGCTCTACCGTAATTTTTTGCGGATAATCCCAATTTTGGTTTAATAGTACATCCCAATAAAGGACGACCATACTTGTTCAACTTATCCCTTTCAACTTGGATACCATGAGGCGGACCTTGGAAAGTTTTTGAATAAGCAGGAGGAATTCGTAGATCCTCCAAACGTAGAGCACGTAGGGCTTTGAAACCAAATACGTTACCCACAATGGAAGTAAACATGTTAGTAACAGAACCCTCTTCAAATAGATCTAATGGATAAGCTACATAACAGATATATTGACTGTCTTCCCCAGGAACGGGTTCGATGTGATAGCATCGTCCTTTGTAACGATCAAGACTGGTAAGTCCATCAGTCCAAACAGTTGTCCATGTACCAGTAGAAGATTCCGCAGCTACTGCAGCCCCTGCTTCTTCAGGCGGAACCCCGGGCTGAGGAGTTACTCGGAATGCTGCCAAGATATCAGTATCCTTGGTTTCGTATTCCGGGGTGTAATAAGTCAATTTATAATCTTTAACACCAGCTTGAAATCCAACACCTGCTTTAGTTTCTGTTTGTGGTGACATAAGTCCCTCCCTACAACTCATGAATTAAGAATTCTCACAACGACAGGGTCTACTCGATATGGACTAAGCGTAAATGAAACCTTTGCAAAAATCTTAAAAAAAAGATATTCAATTAATATCAACTCATTAAATAAAAAAGGGAGTATGCTTAAGTTAATGAATATGTTTCATTCATATATAATGCGTACGCCCTGTGTACGTTCTATCCTATAGGAATTCTACTATAGGAATTCGATAGGAATTGAATTGTTGTTATGGTAAGTTAACATGGTTCATTATTAAACCATAGATTTGATTCACCAAATCCATCATTATTGTATACTCTTTGATAGATATAGCGCAACCCAAACTAATCCCTTAATCCTTATTTTACAATTTTATAAGTTCTTATCTTAATAGGCCCTTTTCTTATTTTGAATCTAAATACCTAAATACTAAGAAAATTCTCTGTTGACAGCAATCTATGCTTCACAGTAGTATATATTTTGTATATCGAAGTCCTAGACAGGAAAGTAGAAGAGGCAAAGATCCTTGACAAAAGGAAAAATGTCTATGAAAAAAAAGATTGATTGAACTTTCCACCGGACTCATTCCATGAGTAAACGAGTGAATGGGATTCGCTTAGGCAACAAAATCAAGTGCTAGTCCCCTTTTCTTTTTTATTGAATTAACTAATTCATTTCCTTTTAACTTTTTGATTTTTGGATATTTTTTTTATTTGATTTGGCATTATTCAACAAGAAAAAAAAGAAAAATTTCGACAAATTCCTTTTTTTTATAATTATGTGATAATTATGAGAACCAATTCTACTACTTCGCGTCCTGGGGTTTCCACAATTGAAGAAAAAAATGCAGGGCGTATTGATCAAATTATTGGACCCGTGCTGGATATCACTTTTCCCCCGGGCAAGTTGCCTTATATTTATAACGCTTTGATAGTCAAGAGTCGGGACACTGCCGATAAGCAAATTAATGTGACTTGTGAGGTACAACAATTATTAGGAAATAATCGAGTTAGAGCTGTAGCTATGAGTGCTACAGACGGGTTGATGAGAGGAATGGAAGTGATTGACACAGGAGCTCCTCTTAGTGTTCCGGTCGGTGGAGCTACTCTCGGACGAATTTTTAACGTTCTTGGGGAGCCTATTGACAATTTGGGTCCTGTAGATACTAGTGCAACATTCCCTATTCATAGATCCGCGCCTGCCTTTATTGAGTTAGATACGAAATTATCTATCTTTGAAACAGGTATTAAGGTGGTCGATCTTTTAGCTCCTTATCGGCGTGGAGGAAAAATCGGACTATTTGGGGGGGCAGGAGTAGGTAAAACAGTACTCATCATGGAATTAATCAATAACATTGCTAAAGCTCATGGAGGCGTATCCGTATTTGGCGGAGTAGGGGAACGGACTCGTGAAGGAAATGATCTTTATATGGAAATGAAGGAATCTGGAGTAATTAATGAAAAAAATATTGAGGAATCAAAGGTAGCTCTAGTCTATGGACAAATGAATGAACCGCCGGGAGCTCGTATGAGAGTTGGTTTAACTGCCCTAACTATGGCAGAATATTTCCGAGATGTTAATAAGCAAGACGTGCTTTTATTCATCGATAATATCTTTCGTTTTGTTCAAGCGGGATCGGAGGTATCCGCCTTATTAGGGAGAATGCCCTCTGCAGTGGGTTATCAACCTACCCTTAGTACAGAAATGGGTTCTTTACAAGAAAGAATTACTTCTACCAACAAGGGATCGATAACTTCGATCCAAGCTGTTTATGTGCCTGCGGACGATTTGACCGACCCTGCTCCTGCCACAACATTTGCACATTTGGACGCTACTACCGTACTTTCCAGAGGATTAGCTTCCAAGGGTATTTATCCCGCAGTAGATCCTTTAGATTCAACCTCAACTATGTTACAGCCTCGGATCGTTGGCAAGGACCATTATGAAACTGCGCAAAGAGTTAAAGAAACTTTACAGCGTTACAAGGAACTTCAGGACATTATTGCAATTCTTGGGTTGGATGAATTATCGGAGGAGGATCGTTTAACTGTAGCAAGAGCGCGAAAAATTGAGCGGTTCTTATCACAACCGTTCTTTGTGGCAGAAGTTTTTACCGGTTCTCCAGGAAAGTATGTTAGTCTTGCAGAAACAATTAGGGGATTTCAACTAATCCTTTCCGGAGAATTAGATGGCCTACCCGAACAGGCTTTTTATTTGGTGGGGAACATCGATGAAGCTAGCACGAAAGCTATAAACTTAGAAGAGGAGAACAAATTGAAGAAATGAAATTAAATCTTTATGTACTGACTCCTAAACGAATTATTTGGAATTGTGAAGTGAAAGAAATCATTTTATCTACTAATAGCGGCCAAATTGGTGTATTACCAAACCACGCCCCCATTAACACAGCTGTAGATATGGGTCCTTTGAGAATACGCCTCCTCAACGACCAATGGTTAACGGCGGTTCTGTGGAGTGGTTTTGCGAGAATAGTTAATAATGAGATCATCATTTTAGGAAATGATGCAGAACTGGGTAGTGACATTGATCCAGAAGAAGCTCAACAGGCACTTGAAATAGCCGAAGCTAACTTGAGTAGAGCTGAGGGTACGAAAGAATTGGTTGAAGCAAAGCTAGCTCTCAAACGGGCTAGGATACGAGTCGAGGCTATCAATTGGATTCCCCCATCCAATTGAAGACAATCCAAAGGTTTCGTTGATACAAAGAAAAAGGAAAGAAGGGTAGAAAAAGTTATTAGATAGCGAAGCGAAGTAAGTCCAATGCTATCTAGTAATTTTTCTACCTACCTACCTACTATTGGATTTGAACCAATGACTCCCGCCGTATGAAAGCAGTACTCTAACCACTGAGTTAAGTAGGCAATTTATCATCACAAAAGAAGCCGCATTACTTCGATCGATTATAGATCGAATCCTTTTTATAAGCAATACCGCTCCATTATTGGTATGGTATTCCGTTATTGGTATGGTATATAGTAAATAGATCAAAGGGATATCCTATGGCATTACAGAATATTCATCTTGACAAGAAATTATCTATATGTTAAGATATCTCTGACAAGGGCTATAGCTCAGTTCGGTAGAGCAACTCGCTTACACGTGCGCCAATGCTTTTCAAGGGAATTTATTATGCAATGAACATAATTGACCTTATTGTAAAATCAATGTCTTACTTCATGGATTCGAGAGAATAGGAGAACAGTAGCCTGACAAACAGTCGGTTCAGTCCGATTCGGGTGCCAATTCTGGTGCCTAATCAAATAGAACCCCTATTGATTTGCTAGTTGATAAGGTAAATATCCAGCCCACTCAATGCTAGGCATAATGAGGATAAGGGCCTCCAAAAAACTTCTTTTCGTTCTATGAACTTTAAGGTGTGTGAAGTCTCATAGTCAACTCTTGCAGCGGAACGATAGAGACTTCATTTCACTTAGGTTGATTTTGATTTAATTTAGGCCGGAGGCAGACCTAAGTCAAGGTAATCCTCCTTTGAAACACTTTGGTATTGCTCCGAGATAGATCATAATACAAATAAATCAATCAGAGCACAGGGAGCCATCTTATTATCTTTCCTTAAAGAAAAACTATGGCGGATTAACTGATCTTTACATCAGTTGATGAAAGAGCCCAATGCAGAAAAATGCATGTTGGGTCTTTGAAACAGTTCGAATCATTTCGATAATAATCCGTTTGATCTGTTTTACCGAGAAGGTCTACGGTTCGAATCCGTATAGCCCTACTAATATATATGTCTTTTTTTTTTAGATTTTAGGATGGATATCCTATGTTTCCTTTAGTATACTTTTCTTTTCCTTATTAGTACTTGTTTATAGACTCGACGGTCGCTTGCGTCCTAGAATAGAGATAAAAGCATTACCATAGGCTCATTTATCGAAAATCATAGAGACAGGAAAAGAAAAAAGAATTTTGATCAAATCAATAGAAAGAAAGATCCCTTATCTGATTTGAATTCCATCCTTCTTCAAATAAAATAGGATATGCCCCAAGTCCCTAGACTTTCCTATAATGACTGCAACGATTTTCTCCATTTTGCGAATTCCTATTTTGTTTGAAGTATATTACTATAATATACATTATGTAAAAATATACATTATCTAAATAGATCTACTTTAAATCGAAAAATCGAAAGAAAATAAAAAGAAAGAGTAAATAATAAAACAGGATATTCTGTTTCATAATTCTGAAATAGAGTTCTTTTTTTTTAGTATTATTCCTCATTAGGCTGCATACATTAGTAATCCTATTTTAATTAGGTTCTAATCTAATTAGTAGTAAGTATTTTCTTTTTTATTTAATAGTCTCTGACTATCCTTAAATAAAGGATGGAGCAATTCTTTTTTCTAGAGATTCTAGAGAAAACGAGACAAAGTGAAGCAAAAGAGTTTTCTTTGTATAAGAGTCTATACCATATCTAAATAGAATGGAAATCCAAAAGAAAGATAGTGGAGATTCCATTGGATGAATCCTTAAGGAAGACATGGCACAAAATAAACAAAAGCTAAAGTAAGCGCTCTTTAGTTTGAGCAAAAGAGATTCTTGTTTCACCGAGGAAAAGAGAGAAGTTCTGGATAAATTGACAATGCCAACTGAATTGACTAATTTCAGTTCTGCCTATTCCACATTAATGGGAGTACATTTATGTTCCTGCTTTACGAATATGATATTTTTTGGGCATTTCTAATAATAGCAAGCCTTATTCCTATTTTGGTATTTTGGATTTCAGGGCTTTTAGCCCCGAGTAGTGAAGGACCAGAGAAGCTTTCTAGTTATGAATCGGGTATAGAACCCATGGGGGGTGCTTGGTTACAATTCCGAATACGCTATTACATGTTTGCGCTAGTTTTTGTTGTTTTTGATGTGGAAACGGTCTTTCTCTACCCTTGGGCAATGAGTTTTGACGTATTGGGTGTATCCGTTTTTATCGAAGCTTTCATTTTCGTGCTTATCCTAGTTGTTGGTTTAGTTTATGCATGGCGAAAAGGAGCCTTGGAATGGTCTTAACTGAATATTCAGACAAAAAAAAAAATGAAGGAAAAGATTCCATTGAGACAGTCATGAGTTTGATTGAGTTTCCGTTACTTGACCAAACAAGTTCCAATTCCGTTATTTCAACTACACCAAATGATCTTTCGAATTGGTCAAGACTCTCCAGTTTATGGCCCCTTCTATATGGTACCAGTTGTTGTTTCATTGAATTTGCTTCATTAATAGGCTCACGATTCGACTTTGATCGTTATGGATTGGTACCAAGATCAAGTCCTAGGCAAGCGGACCTAATTTTAACAGCCGGTACGGTAACAATGAAAATGGCTCCCTCGTTAGTGCGATTATATGAGCAAATGCCTGAACCAAAATACGTCATTGCTATGGGAGCCTGTACTATTACTGGGGGAATGTTCAGTACGGATTCCTATAGTACTGTTCGAGGAGTTGATAAGTTAATTCCTGTGGATGTCTACTTGCCGGGTTGCCCACCTAAACCAGAGGCTGTTATAGATGCCCTAACAAAACTTCGTAAGAAGATATCGCGAGAAATTGTTGAGGATCGAACTCTATGTCAAAGTCAAAAGAAAAATCGATGTTTTACTACCAGTCACAAACTTTATGTTCGGCGCAGTACTCATACCGGAACTTACGAGCAAGAATTGCTCTATCAATCACCATCTACTTTAGATATATCTTCTAAAACTTTTTTCAAATCCAAAAGTCCAGTATCTTCCTCCAAATTAGTGAATTAAGAGGGGTTCTTTTGTGCAGAAAAAGAAAGAGCAGTGCAATCTTTCAAACTTACATTTGAAATGTGAAATATTTATACAAAAGGGGGGGAGATCAAGACAATGCAGCAGGGGTGGTTATCTAATTGGCTAGTCAAACATGAGGTGGTTCATAGATCTTTGGGCTTCGATCACCGAGGAATAGAGACTTTACAAATAAAAGCAGGGGATTGGGATTCCATTGCTGTCATTTTATATGTATATGGTTACAATTATTTACGTTCCCAATGTGCTTATGACGTAGCACCCGGTGGATCTTTAGCTAGCGTGTATCATCTTACGAGAATACAGTATGGTATAGATAACCCAGAAGAAGTATGCATAAAAGTCTTTACCCAAAAGGATAATCCTAGAATCCCGTCTGTCTTCTGGGTTTGGAGAAGTGCCGATTTTCAAGAACGCGAATCTTATGATATGGTGGGAATTTCTTATGATAATCATCCGCGCCTTAAACGTATCTTAATGCCTGAAAGTTGGATAGGCTGGCCCTTACGTAAGGACTATATAACCCCTAATTTCTATGAAATACAAGATGCTCATTGAATGATAATAAATTCATGCTCACTTATACAACACAACTCTAGATTTTATTCAAGTCACGGAATATTTTGCTATTCTGTTCCTAGACGAAACGAAATACCTATTATATTCTAATTACTTCCTATTATACAAAAAGGTCCAGATAGACTGATCAAAAAAGGGCTTCATTTCGATTTTCCAATTTGGAAAATCACATATTCATTTCCTTCGTATGAACAGAAAAATACAATGACTCAAAGAAGTTCTTACCACGAACTTTGTACCGCGCACATTAGTTAGAACAACTAGGAAAGTAAGTATCAAGAAAAAAAAATATTCTTCGGAATAGCGGAATACAAAATTAATAAGAAATGCAAAAATGAAGCGAAGCAAAGGGCACCTAATCTCACCTCCTTCTATACTATAAAGAAAAGAACCAGAGATTTTAACCCTTTTTTAAAAAGAAGTGTTTAGAGATTTATCTACTTAGTGTATACTATTTAGATTATTAATGAATATGTACCCCAATGCATCTCGAGGTATTTGTATCAATATCTATTCGGTAGATCTTTTTTTTCTGTGCCAGGAACCAGATTTGAACTGGTGACACGAGGATTTTCAGTCCTCTGCTCTACCAACTGAGCTATCCTGACTCTTTCTTGTGCATCATCCTAGTAGAGTATTTGCATCTATGTCAATTAAAGGGGCTAAAAAATCAATAAAGTATTCCATTCCTAATTTGGAAATGGGGGGGGATAGTCCTATGCATTGTGGATGTCTTACTTAATAATACTTATAAATTGAATTAATAATTGAGATTCTTTGCGGATACTCTAATAAAAAAGAAATCTATTTAATGAATAGCATAAGATCTATTGAGTTCTCTTCGCACTCCTTTGTGAAAGGGTAGAATGAGAAAGCTAATGAATCTTGAACCGATTGATAAAAGAGAAAAGAGGATAAATACTATGGTTAGGGAATAAAGGAGGGTTTGGGGATAGAGGGACTTGAACCCTCACGACTTATAAAGTCGACGGATTTTCCTTTTACTAGAAATTTCATTGTTGTCAGTATTGACATGTAGAATGGGACTCTCTCTTTATCCTCGTCCGATTAATCCTATTTTTAAAAGATCTCAAAAACAATGAATTGAAGGATTTGATTACTCAATATTCGAGTGGAATGGATTCACAATAATTCTCAAAAAATTCAGAATTTTCTATTTCATAATCATTCCTAATTTCATTCTAAAAAATAAATAAAGAACCTATATTATGGTATGGGTTCTGTGATTAATCGTTTGCTATGTCAGTATCTATACGTGTGTATTAGATGTATAAAGCCCTTCTTTCTCTAATTTAGTAATTTAGAGGGAGTTTCACTACCAACACAACGTAATTACACCTCGATTCGTTAGAACAGCTTCCATTGAGTCTCTGCACCTATCCTTTTCCTTTGGGTTCTAGTTTGAGAACCACTTGTTTTTTCAAAAAAGGGATTTGGCTCAGGATTGCCCATTTTTCATTCCAGGGTTTCTCTGAATTTGGAAGTTACCACTTAGCAGGTTTCCATACCAAGGCTCAATACAATCAAGTCCGTAGCGTCTACCGATTTCGCCATATCCCCATTGTCCTTTTTTTTCTTTGAAACCTGGATTCCTTGTGTAATTTCCTACATCTCTTAGTTTTTTTTTTTAAATCATTGAATTCATTATTCGACGTAGTCTAGCAGCTCGTCTCTATTCAAGAGACCCCGCTTATTGCAATTCAGAATTGAATTGATTCTACCGTTGATATATTTGCAATTCAATCGGAATCAATATATCCAAAAGTTTTTCTCTCCCCCACCCCCCTCTTTCCTTTTTTAGAATATTCAAAATCATACTATAACGCTTGATATTCATTCTTTTTTTTTTCTAATCAGAATTAGAAATTTGATTTGTTATGATTCTATCTTTTCCTTAGTGAAATATTAATCCTTACATTATTAACAAATCAAAAAACAAAATATTTCAAAAAATGTATATAATGCTCGAATGAAAATGCCAAGATTTCTCTTTATTATTCATATAGATTATTCTTTTCTATGTATTAGATTATTCGTCCGAGCCATATCAAATTGAAAATATCTGAAATCAAATTCAATATAGAAATTGGAATAGATTCTATTAGAAAAATGGATTTGCGAGTTAGAGAAATAAAAAGAAAGTTCAATAAATTCTATAATCCTATTTAAGAATATCGTTTAGTTAAGCATAGCAAGCTAACTTTATCTTTATGAAATTCTAGTATTTTTTTTTTTCTAATTAGAATTTCAAATTTAGAACTAGTTAATAACTAAGATTAATAATTAAGATCTGCCATTTTACAGATTTCCTATATATATTTCTATTTGTTACACTATGTCTGTTATGTAAGCCCACTTAGCTCAGAGGTTAGAGCATCGCATTTGTAATGCGAGGGTCATCGGTTCAAATCCGATAGTCGGCTTTTTTCTCTATTGATGTTCCATAAACAAAAATCTCTTTTTTTTTTTTCTCCGAATTAAATGGAGAATCCAGAGTCCATTACGTCGTTCTACCTTACAATTTTGCTAGATATAAAACATTAAAATAAATAATATATATACAAAAAATCCAGATGTTGATGAAATTCCATTTTTTGTGGTACTTTAGTAGATTTTACTCTGTTTATCCTTTAGTTTAATTCAGTTTTAATTTCGATGTATTCTGTAATGTAAATACAATGAAATTTATTGTGTAAAATGGAATTTCAATAAAAAAAGGAGTCTTCATGTCCCGTTATCGAGGACCTCGTTTAAAAAAAATACGCCGTCTGGGAGCTTTACCAGGACTCACTAGAAAAACACCTAAATCCGGAAGTAATCTAAAAAAGAAATTCCATTCTGGGAAAAAAGAGCAATATCGTATTCGTCTTCAAGAAAAACAGAAATTGCGTTTTCATTATGGTCTGACAGAACGACAATTACTTAGATATGTACATATCGCTGGAAAAGCAAAAAAGTCAACAGGTCAAGTTTTACTACAATTACTTGAAATGCGTTTGGATAATATTGTTTTTCGATTGGGTATGGCTTCAACCATTCCTGGGGCCCGGCAATTAGTTAATCATAGACATATTTTAGTTAATGGTCGTATAGTTGATATACCAAGTTTTCGTTGCAAACCCCGAGATATTATTACTACGAAGGAGAACCAAAGATCAAAACGTCTGGTTCAAAATTCTATTGCTTCATCCGATCCGGGCAAATTGCCAAAGCATTTGACGGTTGATACATTGCAATATAAAGGACTAGTACAAAAAATCCTAGATAGAAAGTGGGTCGGTCTGAAAATAAATGAGTTGTTAGTTGTAGAATATTACTCTCGTCAGACTTGAGCTTAACGCAAAAGGAAAGGTTCATAGAATTTTTTTCCCCTTCCCCTTTCCCCGAACTAAATCGACCTAAGGCTCTTAATTCGTATTTTCCCATTCACCTAGCAGAAATAGATTAACCTTAGGATCTTTTTTCTTTTTTGTTAGATTTTACATACCAAAGTCATTTGCTTTAGAGAATTCTATTAAATAAAAGTATTATTGCTCAAATAAATTGTTATTTGATTTGATACATTGTGATCGGTAACGTTGATGAATTAAGAGAAACGGAAAGAGAGGGATTCGAACCCTCGGTAAACAAAAGTCTACATAGCAGTTCCAATGCTACGCCTTGAACCGCTCGGCCATCTCTCCTACATAATCTTATTATGGAAAATAAACTGAGTGAATAGCGAGTTTTCGTATTCCTGCAGTACAGGTACAGCCACAACCGTTCGGGGATTACATGGCTCTATTGGAAAAATTCTTTTTTTTATCTAAGTGTAAGGATCCTTTATTTTTTTTTTTACTAGGAATTCTGCTCCCTCAAAAGTTTTTCTTTGGGGAAAACCCAAATAAAAAGAGAATAGAAGAATCCTTATTATTCCATAAGAAAATAAAGGAACCAAGGAACCCTAGAATTCTATTTGCATAAGGTATGTTACGCCATAGAATCTAAATAAAAAAGGGTATGGGATAATTAATGACTTTGAAAACGCGAAATAGGTGATGACAGAAGTTGTTGTTGAGAAATAGGAAAGTGGAATGAAATCCAATCTTAGTCAAATATTTCATATCTCTTCTTGTCCAAACAGAAGGAAAAGGAGACAATTTGAGCTGGGTGGAAAATCCATACCTCTCTTATCCATTTAGAGCATATGGAGCGATTTATAAGTTTTTATGTTATTTTGTGATAGAATGAAAAGAATTCTATATAGAATGGATTGGGAATTATGCCTAGATCCCGTATAAATGGAAATTTCATTGATAAGACCTCTTCGATTGTAGCCAATATTTTATTGCAAATAATTCCGACAACCTCAGGGGAAAAAAGGGCATTTACTTATTATAGAGATGGTGCGATTTGACTCTTTTTTTTTTTTGTTTTTTTTTAGCCCTACCTACAGCTCAGTCTTACGAGAAAGAGAGGGGTTCGCATAGAGAGAACAAAATTCGTAAAGGAAACCCACGCTTGGGGAAGGTGAGGTGAACTAACAATTCCTTCTGTCGTGTATCCTCGATTGATGTGGCCTTAGATGCTTCAATTGTAGATTTGAGTATTGAGCGAAAGGTTACACCTACAGGATAGGTTCTGTATTACAGGCTAATCCTACTCTACTAGGACCAATAGGCAGCATAGGGGAGAAAAGCACTACACCTCGAAATAGGAATCAACAAGAGAAAAACTTTGTTAGAAATTAACCCTTTCCTGATCGGTATCAGGATTGGGAAGAATGGTTGGGATAGCAAACAACCATCAGGTTTGTACGTTGGATACCCTTATAACCATCAAAGGTCGTTGAAGTGACTAATTCCTCTAACTAGGAGGCGTTGAGAACAAAGAAATTCCTGGAGCTATCGTTTTCCTCTAGCATTAATGGAATTCATTGGTGTTAAGAAAAACCTCTTGGGGGAAGGTTGGCTAGAGATTTCTTGGAAAAATACCAGCCCCTTTCGGTCCATAATGAGATGGGACTAATTCTATTTTCATTCTATAGATTTTTTGCTTAGTACTATGTACAGAAGGGAGGAGCCGTATGAGATGAAAACCTCATGTACGGTTTTGGAACGGAGATTTTTTGAATAGAATGAACGACCGTAACGGATGTTGGCTCAATCCGAAGGAAATTATGCGGAAGCTTTGCAAAATTATTATGAAGCTACGCGACTAGAAATTGATCCCTATGATCGAAGTTATATACTATATAACATCGGCCTTATACACACAAGCAATGGAGAGCATACAAAGGCTTTGGAATATTATTTCCGGGCGCTAGAACGAAACCCCTTCTTACCGCAAGCTTTTAATAATATGGCCGTGATCTGTCATTACGTGCGACTATCTCCACTATAGAAAGAAAGAAGAAAAAAAGATGAAATTTTCTAGTAAATACTAGAAAAAGGGCTTTCTACATAGGGATCGTCAAAACAATGATTTTGCCCTATCAGCTGTAGGAAGGAAGAACACTTCACGAGAATCAAAATAAGAAGAAAGTCGAGCCTATACTACTACTCTATGGATAAAGTTTCAAATTGATAGAGAAAGCACCGTAAAGATCAATTAGTGAGCGACTGGGTCGATACAACTAAAAAAAACTGCTTAATTATACCATGATATGGGGCAAAATTTAGGAATCTGCTTATGTAATAGAGCCGATCCACTAAAGGATTAAGCAGCGGTGTAGTATCAGATCCCAAAGATAGTAAGTTCTTTTTTCTTTCTTATGGGAAAAAGTCTTTTTCAAGGATTCTATAGAAATTTCATATATGAAAGACACGAAATCGAGATAGTTACCTTTCAGAAAATTCGAACGAAGGATATAGGTCTATCTATGCTTCATTCTTCTGAAGGTGGGAGAAAAGATCAGACTGATTATTGATCAAAATTAGGGTTTGAAACTTAGGTAATTAACTTCTTCTGCAGAAGAAATTGGATCGATTTTTGAGAAATCGAATTCAGTTAAGATAGGGGAAATTAAGATAGCAATTTCTGAGCCGTATGAGGTAGGAAACTCTCAAGTACGGTTCTAGGGGAAGGAACTGCCTATTCCGACCGAGGAGAACAGGCCATTCTACAGGGCGATTCGGAAATTGCGGAAGCTTGGTTTGATCAAGCTGCTGAATATTGGAAACAAGCTATAGCGCTTACTCCGGGAAATTATATTGAAGCACAGAACTGGTTGAAGATTACGAAGCGCTTTGAATTTGAATAAGACCACTCTTCATTTTCATAAAAAGGGCGGTTTGGTTGTTGATCCATTAATCAAATAATTTTGGTAGGAAGATCGAATCAAGAATTTCATTATATCCCTTTCTTCTACCTTTGATTTTATATCATTTCGATTTTATATCATATTTCATAAGGATAAACAATAGGGATAGGTTCTAGAAGAGAGGTAATAAAGTAAATAAAAGGGGGGGCAATCTAAATATTCCTACCTAAAGGAGGATTTTTTTACTAATTCTAATTAGTTTCTTGGAATTTGGAATCGAATAAAAATATTTATATTATGCTCACTCAAGGAAAGTAGAGGTAGGGCTTATACCCTAAAAAAAAATACACTAGCTTCTTAAATTAAAACGTAAAAAAAAAATCTTTTTTTGTTACGTCGGGAAATAATTTTCCAGGATAACCAATGTCCGTTAGGCACCTAATCCTTATGTCATAATAGATCCGAACACTTGCCTCGGATTGACTTCAATATATAATTGCTCCAGTGAATAACTAAAAAAAAAATAGAAGAGCGGTAGATAGTAAAGAAAAGGACTAATCATAATATCTATCCTTCAAAGATTCACTAAAAAGACAGTTGGCGGGTCTCTTTGTATGTCTTGTCCGGAAAGAGGAGGACTTAATGATTATTCGTTCGCCGGAACCAGAAGTTAAAATTGTTGTGGATAGGGATCCTGTAAAAACATCTTTTGAGGAATGGGCCAGACCCGGGCATTTCTCAAGAACAATAGCTAAGGGCCCCGATACTACCACTTGGATCTGGAACCTACATGCTGATGCTCACGATTTCGATAGTCATACCGGTGATTTGGAGGAGATCTCTCGAAAAATCTTTAGTGCTCATTTCGGTCAACTCTCCATTATCTTTCTTTGGTTGAGTGGCATGTACTTCCACGGTGCCCGTTTTTCCAATTATGAAGCATGGCTAAGCGATCCTACTCACATTGGACCCAGTGCTCAGGTAGTTTGGCCAATAGTAGGGCAAGAAATTTTGAATGGTGATGTAGGCGGGGGTTTCCGAGGAATCCAAATAACCTCCGGTTTTTTTCAGATTTGGCGAGCATCTGGAATAACTAGTGAGTTACAACTCTATTGTACCGCAATCGGTGCATTGATTTTTGCATCGTTAATGCTTTTTGCTGGTTGGTTCCATTATCACAAAGCCGCTCCCAAATTGGCCTGGTTCCAAGATGTAGAATCCATGTTGAATCACCACTTAGCGGGGTTATTAGGACTTGGGTCTCTTTCTTGGGCGGGACACCAAATCCATGTATCTTTACCGATTAACCAGTTTCTTGACGCTGGGGTTGATCCTAAAGAGATACCACTTCCTCATGAATTTATCTTGAATCGTGACCTTTTGGCTCAACTTTATCCTAGTTTTGCCGAAGGAGCAACCCCCTTTTTCACCTTGAATTGGTCCAAATACGCAGAATTTCTTACTTTTCGCGGAGGACTAGATCCAATAACCGGTGGCCTATGGTTGAGCGATATTGCGCACCATCATTTAGCTATTGCTATTCTTTTCCTGATCGCCGGTCATATGTATAGGACCAACTGGGGTATTGGTCATGGGCTTAAAGATATTTTGGAGGCTCATAAAGGCCCATTTACAGGACAAGGCCATAAGGGTCTCTATGAAATCCTAACAACGTCATGGCATGCTCAATTATCTCTTAACCTAGCTATGCTAGGCTCTACAACTATTGTTGTAGCTCATCATATGTACTCTATGCCCCCCTATCCATACCTAGCTACTGACTATGGTACACAACTTTCCTTGTTCACACACCACATGTGGATTGGCGGATTTCTAATAGTTGGTGCTGCTGCACATGCAGCCATTTTTATGGTAAGAGACTATGATCCAACTACTCGATACAACGATCTATTAGATCGCGTCCTTAGACACCGCGATGCAATCATATCCCACCTTAACTGGGTATGTATATTTCTAGGTTTTCACAGTTTTGGCTTGTACATTCATAATGATACCATGAGTGCTTTAGGCCGTCCCCAAGATATGTTTTCGGATACCGCCATACAATTACAACCCATCTTTGCTCAATGGGTACAAAATATCCATGCTGACGCGCCTGGCGTAACAGCTCCTGGTGCAACAACAAGTACCAGCTTAACGTGGGGAGGTGGCGAGTTAGTAGCTGTAGGCGGCAAAGTCGCTTTGTTACCTATTCCATTAGGAACCGCAGATTTTTTAGTCCATCACATTCACGCATTTACCATCCATGTGACTGTATTAATACTTTTGAAAGGTGTTTTATTTGCTCGTAGTTCCCGTTTGATACCTGATAAAGCAAATCTTGGTTTTCGATTCCCTTGCGACGGGCCTGGACGAGGGGGAACATGTCAAGTCTCCGCCTGGGATCATGTTTTCTTAGGTCTATTCTGGATGTACAATGCAATTTCGGTAGTCATTTTCCATTTCAGTTGGAAAATGCAGTCGGATGTTTGGGGTACTGTAAGTGATCAAGGGATAGTAACTCATATCACAGGGGGAAACTTTGCACAGAGTTCCATTACGATTAATGGTTGGCTCCGAGATTTCTTGTGGGCACAGGCATCCCAAGTAATTCAGTCTTATGGTTCTTCATTATCTGCATATGGTCTTTTTTTCTTAGGCGCTCATTTTGTCTGGGCTTTCAGTTTAATGTTTTTATTTAGTGGCCGTGGTTATTGGCAAGAACTCATTGAATCTATCGTTTGGGCTCATAACAAATTAAAAGTTGCTCCTGCTACTCAGCCTAGAGCCTTGAGCATTATACAAGGACGTGCTGTAGGAGTAACCCATTACCTTCTGGGTGGAATTGCCACAACAT